CTGTGGATGTCTATTTGCCGGGCTGTCCACCTAAACCAGAAGCTATTATAGATGCTATAACAAAACTTCGTAAGAAAATATCTCGAGAAATCTATCCAGATAGAATTCTGTCTCAGCGAGAGAATAGGTTTTTTACTACCAATCACAAGTTTCAGGTTGGGCATAGTATTCATACTGGAAATTATGATCAAGAATTCCTTTATCAAACGCCATCTACCGCAGAGATTCCTCCTGAAACATTTTTCAAATACAAAAGTTCAGTATCTTCCCACGAATTAGTAAATTAGACAGGATTCCTTTGCACAGAATAAAAAGTCGCGGCTCAATCTTCAGAAATTTCATCGTAAATCTGAAATACTTATACAAAAATGCGGGAGAGATAAAAAAGATGCAGGGTAATTTGTCTACTTGGCTAGTGAAGCATGGGCTAATTCATAGATCTTTGGGCTTTGATTACCAAGGAATAGAGACTTTACAAATAAAACCGGGGGATTGGCATTCTATTGCTGTCATTTTATATGTATATGGTTACAACTATCTCCGCTCCCAATGTGCCTATGATGTAGCACCAGGCGGACTATTAGCTAGTGTGTATCATCTTACTCGAATAGAGTATGGCGTGGATCAACCAGAAGAGGTATGCATAAAAGTATTTGCCCCGAGGAGGGATCCTAGAATTCCGTCGGTTTTCTGGGTTTGGAAAAGTGTGGATTTTCAAGAACGGGAATCTTATGATATGTTAGGAATCTCTTATTATAATCATCCGCGTTTGAAACGTATCTTAATGCCTGAAAGTTGGATAGGATGGCCTTTACGTAAGGATTATATTGCTCCCAATTTTTATGAAATACAAGATGCTCATTGAATAATAAAAAACTAATCTTCACTTCTACAATTCTATCGATTCAAGGTTCTATTCTAGATTAAACAGAGTAATTGAAGTCTCGTTTGTATTATGGTTTGTATTTTTATTATGTATAGAATAAAAAAAATACAATAAAATTATTGATTCATTGGGATTCTCTAATTTGGAAAATACTTTTTTCGGATGAGCCAAGTCGATAGGAAGAACCAAATGAATTCTGCAGCATCAACTTTGGACTGCCCACATCACTTAGGGGAAATCTAGAAAGTCATGTAATGTAAGAGGAAATTCATAAAATGGAATAGAAAAGAAAATACAAATAACTCAAAAGAAATCGGAATTTTTTATTTGTACAGTATCTGAAATCCTGTTTATTCGCATCCTTCGCCTACTCTATTGAATCTTTCAACCTTAACCTTCGAATATGTATCAAGTATTAACATTTTTTCAACCAGAGGAAAAATCAAAAAGAAGAGAAAATAGAATCTCATTTTTTTGCATACTTTGTATAATAAACTCTTTACCCCTCTATAGGATGGGGTATATCTCTAAATCTAGTCTAGAGTCTTAATAAATATGTATTCATATCAATATCAATTAATTGGTAGAATAGACACTCATACAAATTAATCATGTGTCAGGAACCAGATTTGAACTGGTGACACGAGGATTTTCAGTCCTCTGCTCTACCAACTGAGCTATCCCAACTATTCCTGACGTCTCATCCTCATTTCATTTTACTAGAGAACGTGGGTCTATGTCAATTGAAAGGGTATTACAAAGCCTCATCCAGTTCCTATAATTTGTCAAAAGAACAACTTTGTGAGTTTCAGTATGAATAAAAATCTCGATCGTGAATCATTCAAACGGGGATTCCTTGCTCAAAGATGTTCATTTGTACATGTATCATATATATATATCATATATAATGTGACATGTGATAAGAGAACAGCTTTTTCGCTCAGATCCTTTTGTATAAAAGTGAATGAGAAGGATAAGGATTTTTGAACCGCTAACGAAAAAGGTTAAATCAAAAGGATATGATAAAGAATTAGGGAGTCAAATGGTCTTTTTGGGGATAGAGGGACTTGAACCCTCATGATTTTTGAAATCGACGGATTTTCCTCTTACTATAAATTTCATTGTTGCCAGTATTGACATGTAGAACGGGACTCTATCTTTATTCTCGTCCGATTAATCAGTTCTTCAAAAGATCTATCAGATTATGGAGTGAATGGTTTGATCAATTAATATTGGATTTCAATATGGAATCGATTCACACCAATTCTTCTGTATTATACAGGCTTATCCTTCACTTTTCTGAAGTTTCGATAGAAGGATTCCTATACCAATGTATACAATTAACTCCATTCGTTAGAATAGCTTCCATCGAGTCTCTGCACCTATCCTTTTTGATTTTCGCTTTCTGAACCTTTGCTTGTTTTCGGAAAACGTGATTTGGCTCAGGATTGCCCATTTTTATTAATTCCAGGGTTTCTCTGAATTTGAAAGTTATCACTTAGTAAGTTTCCATACCAAGGCTCAATCCAATTAAGTCCGTAGCGTCTACCGATTTCGCCATATCCCCCTTTTGAGATGAAAATCTCATTGTGATCCCGTCCCTTTTTTCTTTCATTTATACCGGAACCTTTCAATTCATTAGATAGATGCCTGTCTCGAAAAAGTGTTTTCTCCTCTTTGTGATTTCTTGTGTATCTTCTTTCATCTTCTATAGGAGGTTCGTATTCGGTCCAATCAAAAACGATTTTATCATTTCTGTATCCGCAATTCAATATAGGTGGATACATACCCTATACATCTGTCTCTCTTCCACTCATTTACCCATGAAATTGAAAATACTTGAACGGTCGTTATATATATTATTATATTTTATAAATAAAATATAATAATATTATATTAAATATATATATATAATATAATAATAATAATAAAAAATATAATATATAATATAATAATAATAATAAAAAATATAAATAAATAATAAATTAAAATAATAAAAAAATTGAAATAATATATCGCTAGACGCTAGATTAATCTTATCTTATGTTCTATAATATAATATTTAACAGTTATTATTATTATTATTTGAAATTAGAATTATTCTATTGTTTCTGTTTAATATTATTAATTTAATATTAATTTAATATAATATTAATAATTTAATTAATAATATTAATAATTAAAATAATAATAATGAATTTCATGTTTAATATGAATTATGTTATAAATAGCGAATATGAATAGCCAAGAATGAAAATAGTTAATAGCAAAGATTCTAAGAGTTTATTGAATTCCTCTGCGAGTTTATTGAATTCCTCTGCATGTCAAATTTATGTTATGTGAGCCTGCTTAGCTCAGAGGTTAGAGCATCGCATTTGTAATGCGATGGTCATCGGTTCGATTCCGATAGTCGGCTTTTATCTATTTATTTTCTTTTTTACATGATTGATAATGCATCTTTGAAATCAAAGTGAAAAAAAAAATGTATTCTTCTTTTCGCAAAAGCCATTGATTATAGGATAGGATAGGAATTTCCAACTATCTCACGAACAGAATCCTTTTCCTTTTCTATATATAGAAACCCGGAAACTGGATTTTATTCAACTCATCTCATTATTCTTTAATTATTAATATTATATTAAATAGATTAGAATTAGAATTAGAATAATATAATATACTTCAGTAAATTTTGCTTTATTTAGAATTTAGTTCATTTTTAGTTTAGATTTATTCTGTAGAATGAAATTTCATCAATAAGAATAAGATAAGAATTAATTAATAATTAATTATAAATAAGGAGTTTTTATGTCGCGTTACCGAGGTCCTCGTTTCAAAAAAATACGTCGCCTGGGGGCTTTACCGGGGCTAACTAATAAAAGGCCCCGAGCTGGAAGTGATCTTAGAAACCAATCGCGTTCTGGGAAAAAATCCCAATATCGTATTCGCCTAGAAGAAAAACAAAAATTGCGTTTTCATTATGGTCTTACAGAACGACAATTACTTAAATACGTTCGTCTCGCCGGAAAGGCAAAGGGGTCAACAGGTCAGGTTTTACTACAATTACTTGAAATGCGTCTGGATAACATCCTTTTTCGGTTGGGTATGGCCCCGACTATTCCGGGAGCTCGCCAATTAGTTAACCATAGACATATTTTAGTCAACGGTCGTATAGTAGATATACCAAGTTATCGCTGCAAACCCCGAGATACTATTGCGGCGAGAGATGAACAAAAATCTAGAGCTCTAATTCAAAATTCTCTCGATTCATCCCCTCAGGAGGAATTGCCAAACCATTTGACTCTTCAACCATTCCAATATAAAGGATTAGTCAATCAAATAATAGATAGTAAATGGGTCGGTTTGAAAATAAATGAATTGCTGGTTGTAGAATATTATTCTCGTCAGACTTAAACCTAACAAAAAGAAAATAAAGACTAATATAACCTATTTTACTCCCTTTCGGCGAAGTAAATTAACCTAAGGTTAAGATAAATTAAGGGTTTGCTCCGGATTTTTCTTCCATTTAGGTGTCATAGACCGAGAGGGATATTTTCATTCCTTGTCTACTCGTTTCTTTAACAGTATTTTCCGTACCACAGCCATTAGGAATAGAGAATCCATATCAAAGAAAGGTCTAACTGTTGGAATAGTCATATATTGCTATTTGATCTATATCTATTGATCTATTGTGGTTAGTAAGATCGGTAAATTAGGTGAAGGTAAGGAAAGAGAGGGATTCGAACCCTCGGTAAGCAAAAGCCTACATAGCAGTTCCAGTGCTACGCCTTCAACCACTCGGCCATCTCTCCTACATAATGATTATGACCTAAAAACCGAAAATTGAGTGAATAATTCATTATTCATATTAGAATTAGATTATTGGGTAGGTACAACCAATCATCATCAATTCTAAATAGAAAGCGATAAAAAAAGAAAATTGTTTTCTTATAAAAACTGTTAAAAAAATTCTATTCATGTTTGCAAAAACAATCTTCTTTTTCTGATTATCTTTATACTATACCGACCGCATTAAATCAATAAATTAGAAATTCTAACGAATCGATTGAGCTAGGGTTCTATATTTTATAGACTATGGTTAATGGATATCTTTAGATCATGATTCTATTTAGACTACGATTCCATACCAGAAGAATTCTCAAATTGCTTTTTAGGCCTGTTATCAACAAAAATCCTTATCCCATCTATCTATTAAAAATACAAATTGATAAACAATTTTTTTATAGTTGATTGTCTAGTGATATCCGCTAAGTACACAAAAAAAATGGGCTCATTTTCATCATACAATGATTACTCGATTCGATCCTTTTTCTTCTTTGTATCATAATTCAATCAACTTAGGTTTTTCTAAGCTGTAACTTCAATCAAATAAGAATAGTTTCTTTCGTTGATAGACTATTCCAGTAAGATGGAATCCAATGCGGTTCCCAATATTTATTTCTTAATTCTTATCAATCAATTCCTGTTCCTGTAATGTAAATGTAATGTAAAAAAGAACAATTTGAATATTGTTTTTAATATTGGGCCATATTTTTTAATGATAATGAATCTGTTTTTATGTTATTTCGTACTGTAAAATTCTTTTCCTTGTGGGATCATTTTCCCCCGAGAAGTAATGAGAACAATGATAGAATGGATTGCTACCTATGTCTAGATCGCGGATAAATGGAAATTTTATTGATAAAACCTTTTCGATTGTAGCCAATATCTTATTACGAATAATTCCGACAACTTCAGGAGAAAAAGAGGCATTTACTTATTACAGAGATGGTGCGATTTGACTTTTTTTTGACTCTCGGTTTTACGAGAAATACACATTATTCGTGATCGGGAAAAAAAGAAAAAAATCTACGCTTGTAGAAGGTAAAGTTTGGAAATAGAACAATTCCTTCTGTCGTGTATCCTCGATTAATGCAGCCTCAGATGCTATGTTTCAATTCTCGATTCTAGTATTGAGCGAAAGGTTATACCTACAGGTTCGGTATTACGGGTCAATCCTAACCAATAGGTAGCAGAGGGGAAGAAGCACTACACCTAGAAATTAACAACACGAAAACTTTGTTATATTATAAATTATCCCCTTCTTTAGCAAGCTTGGGACTAAAAGAATGGTTGGGACAACAAACATCCATCTCGTTTGTATTTTGGATACCCGTATAACCATCGAAGGCTGTTGAAGTGACTAATTCCTGGACATTGGGAAGCGTTGAGAACAAAGAAATTGTTGGAGTTATCTTTTCTCTCTAGTAACAATACGTTTGATGTTAAGAAAAGATCTCTTGCAGGAAGGTTGGCTAGAGATTTCTTGTAAAAACACTAGCCCTACTTAGTTCATAATGAGAAGATTTTCATCTTCTTTATCATTTTATCATTATGCACATAAGGGAGGAGCCGTATGAGATGAAAATCTCATGTACGGTTCTGTAACGGAGATTCTGTGAATTGAATGACGACCGTAACGGATGTCAGCTCAATCCGAAGGGAATTATGCGGAAGCTTTACAGAATTATTATGAAGCTATGCGACTAGAAATTGATCCCTATGACCGAAGTTATATACTCTATAACATAGGACTTATCCACACAAGTAACGGGGAACACACGAAAGCTTTGGAATATTATTTTCGAGCGCTCGAACGAAACCCATTCTTACCACAAGCTTTTAATAATATGGCCGTGATCTGTCATTACGTGCGACTATCTCCACTATAGAAATAAAAAGTAAATAAAGATCAAATTCACTAGTAAATACTAGAAAAAGGGCTTTCTACATATGCATTGTCTAAAACAACGATTTTTATCAGCTGTAGAAAAGAAAGAAACTTCATAGAAGTTGAAATATGAAGAAATAGATATGCCTAGCTGTTTTATTCTATGGGTAAAGGATCTAATTGATAGAGTAAGCACCGTAAAGATCAATTAGTAAGGTTTTGCGCCGATACAAAAATAACTGCTTACTTATGTCATGATGTGAGACAAATGTTAGGAATCCACTTATGTAATAGAGTCGATCCACTAAGATATTGAGCAGCGGTGTAGGATCAGATCCCAAAGATAGTAAGTCTTTCCTTTCGAAAGTCTTTTTCAAAAATTCTATATAAATTTCTATATGATATGAAACTGAGATAGTTACCTTCCAGAAAATTCTAATAATAGGCAAAATGTCTATGTTTTATTTTTCTGAAGGTGGGAGAAAAGATAAAACTAAAATAAACCGGATTTTTAATCCAAACTTAAGATTTAAGTTTGAAACTCATTTTATTAACTTCTTTTCATTAACCCGAAAAATGGGATAGATCTACGAGAAATCTTATTCAGTTAGATATGGTAGATTCAAATGGAATAAAAAAAGAGTTGACTGCCGAGCCGTATGAGCTAGGAAACTCTCAAGTACGGTTCTAAGGGAAGGAATTAACGCACCTATTCCGACCGGGGAGAACAGGCCATTCAACAGGGGGATTCTGAAATTGCGGAGGCTTGGTTCGACCAAGCCGCTGAGTATTGGAAACAGGCTATAGCACTTACTCCTGGTAATTATATTGAAGCGCATAATTGGTTGAAGATCACTAGACGTTTCGAATAAAAAAGGAGAACTTT